TATACCAGGGAATCTAAATTCCTTATGCATGAAGATAATCAATTCGGTCGTTATGGTCGGACTCTATTATGGATTTCTAACCACATTATCCATAGGTCCCTCTTATATCTTCCTTCTACGAGCTCGAGTTATGGAAGAAGGAACCCATAACAAGGTATCAGCAACAACTGGGTTTATTGCAGGACAGTTCATGATGTTCATATCAATCTACTATGTACCTCTGCATTTAGCATTGGGTAGACCTCATACAATAACTGTCCTAGCTCTACCGTATCTTTTCTTTCATTTCTTCTGGAACAATCACAAAGACTTTTTTGATTATGGACGTACTACCAGAAATTCAATGCGTAATCTTAGCATTCAATGTGTATTCCTGAATAATTTAATTATTCAATTATTCAACCATTTCATTTTACCAAGTTCAATGTTAGCCAGATTAGTCAACATTTATATGTTTCGATGCAACAACAATATGTTATTTGTAACAAGTAGTTTTGTTGGTTGGTTAATTGGGCATATTTTATTCATGAAATGGGTTGGATTGGTATTAGCCTGGATACAACAAAATAATTTTATTAGGTCTAATGTACTTATTCGATCTAATAAGTATCTTGTATCAGAATTTAGAAATTCTATGGCTCGCATTTTTAGTATTCTCTTATTTATTACCTGTGTTTACTATTTAGGTAGAATGCCGTCACCCATTCTAACTAAGAAATTGAAAGGAATTTCAGAAGCGGCAGAAGTGGGGGAAAGTGAGGAAGAAAGAAACATAGAAATAGAAACTATTTCCGAAGGGGGGGGGTATAACCAGGAACAAGAGGTATCCACCGAAGAAAATCCTTTTTCTTCCCTTTTTTCGGAGGAAAGGGTGGATCCGAGCAAAATCGATGAAACAGAAAAGCTACGAGTGACTGGAAAGAAAAAAATGAAAATAAAAATAAAGGGCGGACTCCACTTTCCCTTTAAAGAGGCATACTATAAAAATAGACCAGTTTATGAAACTTCTTACCTGGATGGGAATCAAGAAAGTTCGAAGTTAGAAATATTAAAAAAAAAAGAAGATAAATATATATTATGGTTTGAAAAACCCCTTGTGACACTTCTTTTTGATTCTAAACGATGGAATCGACCTTTGCGATATATAAAAAATGACCGGTTTGAAAATGCTATAAAAAATGAAATGTCACAATATTTTTTTTACACATGTCAAAGTGATGGAAAAGAAAAAATATCTTTTACGTATCCACCTAGTTTATCAACTTTTGGAGAAATTATACAAAAAAAAATATATTTTTTCACACCAGAAAAATTGTTTTCTGATGAATTGTATACTGATTGGAGTTTTATCAATGAACTAAAAAGAAGAAATTTAAGTAAGGAGTTTATAAAAAGAGTCGAATCTTTAGATAAGGAATCTTTTGAGCTGGGTATACTTGAAAAAAGGACTCGATTCTCTAATAATGAAACTAAAAGAGAATACTTACCTAAAATATATGATCCTTTCTTGCACGGACCCTACCGCGGAAGAATCAAAAAATGGGTTTCACCTTTAAGCATAAATCAAACTTCTAAAAAAAAAAACACGGATCCGTTTTGGATAAATAAGATTCATGCTATACTTCTTACTACTGATTATCACGAATTTGAACAGACACTAGATACACTCAATATAAAATCATTATCAACAGAAAAAGAACTCTCTTTATTGACATTGACAGAAGACGAACAGGGAAATATCGATTCCGAGGATCGAGTAAAAATATTGAAATTTTTGTTCAATATAGTTATAACTAATCCCAACAATCAAACAATTAGAAAAAAATCTATTGGAATAAAAGAAATAAGTAAAAAAGTTCCTCGATGGTCATACAAATTAATCGACGATTTAGAACAACAGGAGGGAGAAAACGAGGAAAATGTAACAGCAGAGCATGAAATTCGTTCAAGAAAATCCAAGCGCGTAGTGATTTTTACTAATAACCAGGCAAACGCCGATACTTATACTAATACCAAGGATACTAATGGTCCTGATCAAACAAACGAAATGGCTTTGATACGCTATTCGCAACAATCGGATTTTCGCCGCGACATAATAAAAGGTTCCATGCGTGCCCAAAGGCGTAAAACAATTACTTGGGAACTGTTTCAAGCAAATGCGCATTCCCCACTTTTTTTGGACAGAGTAGACGAACCCCTCTTTTTTTCCTTTGATATTTCTGGGCCGCTGAAACTAATATCTCGAAATTGGATATGTAAAAAAAAAGAATCACAAATTTCTGATTATACAAATTCTGATTATACAGAAAAAAAGATCGAGAAAAAAGACAAGGACGAAAGAGAAAAATACAAAAGAGAAGAGAAAATACGGATAGAAATAGGAGAAGCTTGGGACAGCATTTTAGTTGCTCAAGTAATAAGGGGCTCCATGTTAATAACCCAATCAATTCTTAGAAAATATATTATATTACCTTCATTGATAATAGCTAAAAACGTTGCCCGTATGTTATTATTTCAATTTCCTGAGTGGTCCGAGGATTTAAAGGATTGGAATCGCGAAATGCATGTTAAATGTACTTATAATGGTGTTCAATTATCCGAAACAGAATTTCCAAAAAACTGGTTAACAGACGGTATTCAGATAAAAATCCTATTTCCTTTTTGCCTGAAACCTTGGCATAGAGTTACACTACAACCCTCTCATAAAGATCCAATGAAAAAAAAGAAAGGTCAAAAGAATGATTTTTGCTTTTTAACAGTTTGGGGAATGGAAACTGAACTACCTTTCGGTTCTGCTCGAAAACGGCGTTCGTTTTTTGAGCCTATTTTAAAAGAACTAAAAAAAAAAAAAAAAAAATTGAAAACGAAATGTTTTATAGCTTTAACAATTTTAAAAGAAAAAACAAAATTGTTTCGAAAAGTCTCAAAAGAAACAAAAAAATGGGTCACTCAAAGCATTCTATTTCTAAAGGGAATAATAAAAGAACTTTCAAAAAAAAATCTAATTCCATTTTTGGGGTTGAGAGAAATATATGAATTGGGCGAAACTAAAAAGGATTCGCTAATCAGTAATAAGACGATTCGCAAATCATCCCTTCAAATTCAATCTATGGAACGGACAACTTATTCATTAACAGAAAAAAAAATAAAGGATCTGACTACGAGAACAAACACAATCAAAAATCAAATAGAAAAAATTAGAATTATAAAAGACAAGAAAAACGAATTTCTAACTCAAGAAATAAATATTAGTTCTAACAAAATAAGTTATCGGGATAAAATATTAGAATCATCAAAAAAAAATTGGCAAATATTTAAAAGAAGAACTATTCGATTAATCCGTAAATTCTTTTTTTTTATAAAATTTTTGATTGAAAAGATATACATAGATATTCTTCTATATATCATTAATATTCCAAGAACCAATACACAACTTTTTCTTGAATCAACAAAAAAAATGATTGAGAAATTCATTCACAATAATGAAGCAAATCAAGAAAGAATTAATAAAACAACTAAAAATACAACTCATTTTATTTCAACTATAAAAAACTCACTTTCTTCACTTTCTAATGTTAGTATTAGAAATAAAAATGAAAAAGCTTTTTGTGACTTATCCTCCTTCTCACAAGCACATGTATTTTATAAATTATCACAAACCCAAGTTATTAGTTTTTATAAATTCAAACCTACCCTTCAATATCATGGAACATCTCTTTTTCTTAAAAATGAAATAAAAGATTATTTTGAAGAACAGGGAGTATCTCATTCCAGATTAAGACACCATTATGGGTTAAGACAGAAAATCTTTTGGCATTCTGGAATGAATGAATGGAAAAACTGGTTAAGGAGTCGTTATCAATACGATTTATTTCAGAGTAGATGGCTTAGATTAGTACCAGGACAATGGCGAAATAGAGCCAATCGACGCTATCTGGCTCAAAATGAAGATTTAACAAAATGGGATTCAGATGAAAAAGAAAGATTAATTCATTACGAAAAAAAAAATGATTTTCAAGCGAATTCATTACTGAATCAAGAATATAAACTGAATCAAGAACATAAAAAATCAAATTTGAAAAAACACTATGGATATGATTTTTTATCATATAAATCTATTAATTATCAAGATAAGAGGGACCCGTATGCTTATGGATCACCATTCCAAGTAAATAAGAGGGAAAAGATTTCTTATAATTACAACATGGATAAACGCAAATTTTTTGATACACTTACACTGAGTGATATCCCTATCCATAATTATCTAGGAGAAGACGATATCCTAGATGCTATGGGGAAATTTTCGCATAGAAAGTTTTTTAATTGGCGAATTCTTCATTTTTGTCTTAGAAATAAGGCCGATATTGAGTCCTGGGTCGATACCAGTACCAAGAGTAAGAAAAATATTAAGACTGTGGTTAATAATTATCAAATAATTGATAAAATGGACCTTTTTTATTTCACAATTTATCAAGACCAAGAAAGCAACCCATCCAATCAAAAAGGAAGCCTTTTTGATTGGATGGGAATGAATGAAGAAATACTAAGTCGTCCTATATCGAATCTGGAGCTTTGGTTCTTCCCAGAATTTATGCTGCTATATAATGCGTATAAGGTTAAAACATGGATCATACCAATAAAATTACTTCTTTTAAATTTTAATGGAAATGGGAACATTAATAAAAATATTATTGAAAATAAAAAAAGGGACCCCCTTATAGCACCAAATGAAAAAATAGCACCGAATGAAAAAAAAATTATTGGATTAGAGAATCGAAATCAAGAAGAAAAAGAACTCATAGGCGAAGGGGATCTTGTATCAGATGCACAAAAACAAGGAAATTTGAAATCCGTTCTCTCAAACCAAGAAAAAGATGTTGAAGAAGATTATGGTAAATCAGACAGAAAAAAACGTAGAAAGAAAAAGCAATACAAGAGCAACATGGAAGCACAGCTTGATTTCTTCCTAAAAAGGTATTTGCGTTTTCAATTGAGATGGAATGATTCTTTTAATCAAAGAATAATCAATAATATCAAAGTATATTGTCTCCTGCTTAGACTGATAAATCCAAACGAAATTGTTATATCCTCTATTCAAAGGGGAGAAATGAATCTGGATATTTTGATGATTCATAAGAATTTAACTCTTAGAGAATTAATGAAAAAAGGAATATTGATTATCGATCCGGTTCGTCTGTCGGTAAAAAACGATGACCAATTTATTCTATACCAAACTATAAGTATTTCGTTGGTTCATAAAAATAAACACCAAATTAATCAAAGATACCAAGAAAAAAACTATATTGATAAAAAGAATTTTGATGAATCTATTGCAAGACATCAAAAAATGACTGAAAATAAAGACAAAAATCATTATGATTTGTTTGTTCCTGAAAATATTTTATCTCCTTACCACCGGCGAGAATTGCGAATTCGAATTTCTTTCAATTCAAGGGATAAAAATGGTATGCATAGAAATCCAGTATTTTTAAATTTAAATAATGTAAAAAACTGCGGTCAAGTTTTGATTAAAAACAAACATCTTGATAGTGATAAAAAGAAACTAATTAAATTAAAGTTCTTTCTTTGGCCCAATTATCGATTAGAAGATTTAGCTTGTATGAATCGCTATTGGTTTAATACTAATAATGGCGGTCGTTTCAGTATGGTAAGGATACATATGTATCCGCGTTTGAAAAGTAGTTAATGGTACATTTTCCCATATATTATGTATGTACCGTGCCGGGTCTATGAAAACAAATAGATAGGCACAAGGATTGTCTTACATTTCATTCTGATACATGATACTAATTTAATGACATACATATCAAATATATATTAATTAGATCGACAAATGAATCAACAAGATCCTCTTATTTGAACTCTAAAATTTTCTCTTTTGTCGAAATATATCACTCTTTTGTGTCTTTGTACGAATCAAATTGAAAAACGGATTGATTAATTTTATTTGAACAAATTAGAAAGTTCATAACGAACTGAAAATCATTGTGTATATCAAAATGACTGATATTATTATTACTGATCATTAAAATTCACATTCAAAAAAAGGGGGAGAGAATATTTTGTTTTATGGTAAAAAATTCATTCATCTCAGTTATTTTTCAAGAAAAAAAAGAAGAAAACAGGGGGTCCGTTGAATTTCAAATAGTTAGTTTCACCAATAAGATACGAAGACTTACTTCACATTTGGAATTGCACAAAAAAGACTATTTATCTCAGAGAGGTCTACGTAAAATTCTAGGAAAACGTCAACGACTGCTGTCTTATTTATCAAAGAAAAATAAAATACGTTATAAAGAATTAATTAGTGAGTTGGATATTCGGGAATCAAAAAATCGTTAATTTGCAAATTTTGAATTAGTCGATTTATTAGATTTTCATTTTGATGTACTTCTTTTCGTTTTCAACAATTCATGTAAGAATGAATCGAGGAAAAACTTATGAATCTATCAGCTACAGAAAAAGACCTTATGATAGTCAATATGGGACCTCACCACCCATCAATGCATGGTGTTCTTCGTCTCATCGTTACTCTAGATGGTGAAGATGTTGTTGACTGTGAACCAATATTAGGTTATTTACACAGAGGAATGGAAAAAATTGCGGAAAACCGAACAATTATACAATATTTGCCTTATGTAACGCGTTGGGATTATTTAGCCACTATGTTCACGGAAGCAATAACCGTAAATGGACCAGAGCAATTGGGGAATATTCAAGTCCCTCAAAGAGCCAGCTATATCAGAGTAATTATGTTGGAGTTGAGTCGTATAGCTTCTCATCTATTATGGCTTGGACCTTTTATGGCAGATATTGGTGCACAGACCCCCTTTTTCTATATTTTCAGAGAAAGAGAATTAGTATATGATCTATTCGAAGCTGCCACCGGTATGAGAATGATGCATAATTATTTTCGTATCGGAGGAGTGGCGGCCGATCTACCTTATGGCTGGATAGATAAATGTTTGGATTTCTGCGATTATTTTTTAACAGGAATTGTTGAATATCAAAAACTTATTACGCGAAATCCTATTTTTTTAGAACGAGTTGAAGGGATAGGCGTTATTGGTGGAGAAGAAGCAATAAATTGGGGTTTATCCGGCCCAATGCTACGAGCATCGGGAATCAAATGGGATCTTCGGAAAGTTGATCATTATGAGTGTTACGACGAATTTGATTGGGAAATCCAGTGGCAAAAAGAAGGAGATTCATTAGCTCGTTATTTAGTCCGAATCAGTGAAATGACGGAATCCATAAAAATAATTCAACAGGCCCTGGAAGGAATTCCGGGGGGTCCCTATGAGAATTTAGAAATCCGATGCTTTGCTCGAGAAAGGGATCCAGAATGGAATGATTTTGAATATCGATTCATTAGTAAAAAACCTTCTCCCACATTTGAATTACCGAGACAAGAACTTTATGCGAGAATGGAAGCTCCAAAGGGAGAATTAGGAATTTTTCTGATAGGGGATCAAAGCGGTTTTCCTTGGAGATGGAAAATTCGCCCGCCGGGTTTTATCAATTTGCAAATTCTTCCTCAGTTAGTTAAAAGAATGAAATTGGCTGATATTATGACGATACTAGGTAGCATAGATATCATTATGGGAGAAGTGGATCGTTGAAATGATAATTTATACGACAGAAGTACAAGATATCAATTCCTTTTACAGATTGGAATCTTTAAAAGAGGTCTATGGGATCATATGGATGTTGGTCCCTATTTTGACTCTTGTATTGGGAATCACAATAGGTGTACTAGTAATTGTATGGTTAGAAAGAGAAATATCCGCAGGAATACAACAACGTATTGGGCCTGAATACGCCGGTCCTTTGGGAATTCTTCAAGCTCTAGCAGATGGAACAAAACTGCTTTTCAAAGAGAATATTCTTCCATCTAGAGGAAATACTCGTTTATTTAGTATTGGACCGTCTATAGCAGTCATATCAATTTTACTAAATTTTGCAGTAATTCCTTTTAGCTCTCGCCTTATTTTAGCCGATCTCAATATCGGTATTTTTTTATGGATTGCCCTTTCAAGTATTGCTCCTGTTGGACTTCTTATGTCAGGATACGGATCAAATAATAAATATTCCTTTTTAGGTGGTCTGCGAGCTGCTGCTCAATCGATTAGTTATGAAATACCATTAACTCTATGTGTTTTATCAATATCTCTACGTGCGATTCGTTGAAATATAAACTTTTATTTTCCCTATTCCTTTCGTTCTAGAAAATAAGTTGAATGGATTGAATAGATATCTTCGTTTTTTATTATCCTTCAGTTCAGGTTGATAAACTAAATTAGATAGTTATATATGAGTGAAAGAAAGCAGTTTATAAATTCGCAGTAAATTAAACAAAATAATTGAATCTCATTTACTATGTACAAGAGTTAAGTGGAAGAAAACGTAAGCGAAAGTAGTCTTTACCCCAAGGCGGGTTGATTAGTCAATCTAGCTTGAAGCGGGCTCAAAAGATCAACCGTCTAGAGTTTTCGCTATCCTTTGTATGGATTCCCATACATGTATTGCTAAACAAACGGGGGATTGAACAAAAAAAAACGAGTGGATGGTTAGGAACACCAAAATACATAAAGGATTAGTAACGGAGATTATGTAAATTATAGAAAAAGAGACTTCTGGATAACATAAAAAGAATACTAATCGGGGCTTTCAATTCGTAGAAATGACTAGGCCGTACTCCCCACGATTCCGGTCCAGAGTATGCTCCTATCCGCCGATTAAAGTAATGACTATCAGGAACGAAATAATCCTTTACTATTTTTTAGTTTAAGCCCCATTCATGGTTTTCTCAGATCCGAAAGAAGAATAGGAACGAAAAAGAAACAATAAAGAATAAAAAAAAGATTTCTTTTTTATTCTTTCTTTCATAGATAGAGAGCTCTAATTCGTGTCATGATTTATGAGCTAATGTAATGTTTCATTTTTTTCGTAATCGAAAACAATGGGTTGAAATATCTATTGATATTCTACAAGAAGTATTTTATTGAAGGCTTAAGTTATTACTCAACAAATCGAAATTGAAATTATTAACGGGCGAGATCAATTCAGAAGCATTTTTTTTTATTCTGAAGAATATAGCAGACAGAATTCCATTGGTATAATTTTGGACCTTCCAATCCATCTTTTCTCTATCTATTCTACAACCATACGAAGATAAATAATACTGATTCGGTCCTTAAATTTATTTGTGACCCACGAGGAGCCGTATGAGGTGAAAATCTCATGTACGGTTTTGGACTAGCGATGGAAACAGTGATGTTATCATCGACTATAATTATCTAACAGTTCAAGTACAGTTGATATAGTTGAGGCGCAATCAAAATATGGTTTTTGGGGATGGAATTTGTGGCGTCAGCCAATAGGGTTTATCGTTTTTATAATTTCTTCTCTAGCAGAATGTGAGAGATTACCTTTTGATTTACCAGAAGCCGAGGAAGAATTAGTAGCAGGGTATCAAACCGAATATTCAGGTATCAAATTTGGTTTATTTTACGTTGCTTCCTATCTAAATCTATTACTTTCTTCGTTATTTGTAACAGTTCTTTACTTAGGGGGTTGGAATATTTCCATTCCGTACGTATTCGTCCCTGAGCTATTTGAAATAAATAAAATGAATGGAATCTTTGGAACGACAATTGGTATCTTTATTACATTAACTAAAACTTATTTGTTTTTGTTTATTTCTATCGCAACACGATGGACTTTACCTAGGTTAAGAATGGACCAATTATTAAATCTTGGATGGAAATTTCTTTTACCCATTTCTCTCGGTAATCTATTATTAACAACTTCTTTCCAACTTCTTTCACTGTAAAGAAAAAAAGAATATGAGATTCATGACTTGGTTCAAACAAGAGAAAGAAACAAACATAAAATTATTCATAGATATTCACGATATGTTCCCTATGGTAACTGGGTTCATGAATTATGGCCACCAAACAGTCCGAGCAGCAAGGTACATTGGTCAAGGTTTCATGATTACCTTATCCCACGCAAACCGTTTACCCGTAACTATTCAATACCCTTATGAAAAATTAATCACATCAGAGCGTTTTCGCGGGCGAATCCATTTTGAATTTGATAAATGCATTGCTTGTGAAGTATGTGTTCGTGTATGCCCTATAGATCTACCTGTTGTTGATTGGAAATTTGAAACGGATATTCGAAAAAAACGATTGCTTAATTACAGTATTGATTTCGGAATTTGTATATTTTGTGGTAACTGCGTTGAGTATTGTCCAACAAATTGTTTATCAATGACTGAAGAATATGAACTTTCTACTTACGACCGTCACGAATTGAATTATAATCAAATTGCTTTGGGCCGTTTACCAATGTCAGTAATTGACGATTATACAATTCGAACAATTTTGAATTCGATTCAAAGAAAAACTGAGTAAGTAAACCTCCTATTCTATTAAAGAGAAATTTCCAATTCTTTTAAGGTTCCGGTTTGGTTTAAGTTTAAAGAATGTTTGGTTTGAATTAAAAAAGAATGAGGCCCTTGGTCAATAAATAAAAATTCAATTACAAATTAACTGGTTGATAAGAATTTCGGATTCATTTTTATTGAAAATCTATTAATATATTCGTAATTATTTCGAAATATATAGTTTCAAAAAACAAAATACCCTTTTCTTTCGAATCTTTCGAACAAACAAAAAAAGAATCAAAAACGAAACTTACAATAATTGTACTTAGAGCAATTCACACCTAATAGATTAGGATTTTATTCAATTAGGAACAACGTATCATAAAAAAAAATTCCTGGTCGGCTCAATAAGATCATGAAAAGCATTTCGATTTATTTATCTCTTATTTTACACAGAATGGATTTACCTGGACCACTACACGATTTTCTTTTAGTTTTTCTGGGATCGGGTCTTATATTAGGGGGCCTGGGAGTGGTATTACTTACCAATCCAATCTATTCTGCCTTTTCATTGGGATTGGTTCTTGTTTGTATATCCTTATTCTATATTCTCTCAAATTCTCATTTTGTGGCGGCTGCCCAGCTCCTTATTTATGTGGGAGCCATAAATGTTTTAATCCTATTTGCTGTGATGTTCATGAATGGTTCAGAATATTATAAAGATTTTAATCTGTGGACCATTGGGAACGGCCTTACTTCGTTGGTTTGTACAAGTATTCTTCTTTCGCTAATTACTACTATATTAGATACATCGTGGTACGGGATTATTTGGACTACAAGATCAAACCAAATTATAGAACAAGATTTGATAAGTAATGGTCAACAAATTGGAATTCATTTAGCAACGGATTTTTTTCTTCCATTTGAATTCATTTCAATAATTCTTTTAGTTGCTTTGATAGGTGCAATTGCTGTGGCTCGTCAGTAATAAATCTTTCTCTTTCTAACTAGGAGTAGCAAGCAATCAAAATGAAACTTTTTTCTGCCTTATCGCATCTATTTTCATCTATTTTCTTTGAATTCTATTTGAATATTGCTCATGTATAAAATAGAAATTCGTTTATTCGATATATTTCCAATATATTCTTTTTGTTATATTCTAGTCAATCCCACCCGTTGAATTATTGTTCATATTAAAATGAATCGAAATTGATAAGGAGTTGTTCAATGATGCTCGAACATATACTTGTTTTGAGTGCCTATTTATTTTCTATCGGTATTTATGGATTGATCACGAGTCGAAATATGGTTAGGGCCCTTATGTGTCTTGAACTTATACTGAATGCGGTTAATATAAATTTTGTAACATTTTCTGATTTTTTTGATAGTCGGCAATTAAAAGGAAATATTTTCTCAATTTTTGTTATAGCTATTGCAGCCGCTGAAGCAGCTATTGGATCAGCTATTGTTTCCTCGATTTATCGTAACAGAAAATCGACGCGTATCAATCAATCAACTTTGTTGAATAAGTAATATTATATTAATAATATTAAATCATAAGATTCACCAATTTGAATTAGCACGTCCAATATGTTGGAATCTACATCATGTTTTCGAAAACGTAAGAAATCAAAGTATCTTGGTCCTTTCTTATGAGTTGATCCCAAAGGAAAGAAATTGATTAGAAAATTTCTGGTAAATCGTTGATTCATCTGGTGTTTAACTATACTGATTCATTTACAAGTTTACTAGATTGAAATTTTATGATGTTAAAAAATTTATAGATCCCATGTCACATTCAGTAAAAATTTATGATACATGTATAGGGTGTACTCAATGTGTCCGAGCCTGCCCCACCGATGTGTTAGAAATGATACCTTGGGATGGATGTAAAGCTAAGCAAATTGCTTCCGCTCCAAGAACAGAAGACTGTGTTGGTTGTAAGAGATGCGAATCCGCTTGTCCAACGGATTTCTTGAGCGTTCGAGTTTATTTATGGCATGAAACAACTCGAAGTATGGGTCTAGCTTATTGATACGTTCCAGAAAAGAAAACTCCACTTGAATACATTTTGAATCCATTTTATTTTTTTTACTGAAAAAACCCGTGCTCAAAAAAATCTTTCTGAGCACGGGTTTTTCTGGTCCAAGCGTATCTTGTCTTTACCACGAATTATTTCCCTTGGTTAACAATAATTGTAGTTTTACCAATATCTGCAGGTTCTTTAATTTTCTTTCTTCCTCATAGAGGAAATAAGTTAATTAAGTGGTATACAATGTGTATATGCATATTCGAACTCCTTCTAACAACCTATGCGTTTTGTTATCATTTCCGATTGGACGATCCGTTAATCCAGCTGGCGGAAGATTATAAATGGATAAATTTTTTTGATTTTTACTGGAGATTGGGAATAGATGGACTTTCTATAGGGCCCATTTTACTTACAGGATTTATCACCACTTTAGCCACTTTGGCGGCTTGGCCAGTTACTCGAGATTCACGATTATTTTATTTCCTGATGCTAGCAATGTACAGTGGTCAAATAGGATCATTTTCTTCTCGAGACCTTTTACTTTTTTTCATCGTGTGGGAGTTCGAATTAATTCCCGTTTATCTACTTCTATCCATGTGGGGGGGAAAGAAACGTCTGTACTCGGCTACAAAATTTATTTTGTACACTGCAGGGGGTTCCATTTTTCTATTAATAGGAGTTTTGGGTATCGGTTTATACGGTTCTAATGAACCAACATTAAATTTTGAAACATTAGCTAATCAATCATATCCTGTCGCACTGGAAAGAATATTCTATATTGGATTTCTTATTGCTTTTGCTGTCAAATCGCCGATTATACCCTTACATACGTGGTTACCAGACACCCACGGGGAGGCCCATTACAGTACTTGTATGCTTCTAGCCGGAATTTTATTAAAAATGGGAGCATATGGATTAGTTCGTATCAATATGGAATTATTACCCCATGCCCATTCCATATTTTCCCCCTGGTTGATAATAGTGGGTACAATACAAATAATTTATGCAGCTTCAACATCTCTTGGTCAACGGAATTTAAAAAAAAGAATAGCCTATTCCTCCGTATCTCATATGGGTTTCATAATTATAGGAATTGGTTCTATAACTGATACGGGACTCAACGGAGCTATTTTACAAATAATATCTCATGGATTTATCGGTGCTGCACTTTTTTTCTTGGCAGGCACGAGTTATGATAGAATGCGTCTTGTTTATCTCGACGAAATGGGCGGAATGGCTATTTCCATTCCAAAAATATTTACGATGTTCAGTATCTTATCGATGGCTTCTCTTGCATTACCGGGCATGAGTGGTTTTGTTGCAGAATTGATAGTCTTTTTTGGAATAATTACCAGCCAAAAATATTTTTTAATGCCAAAAATACTAATTACTTTCGTAATGGCAATTGGAATGATATTAACTCCTATTTATTCATTATCTATGTCACGTCAAATGTTCTATGGATACAAGCTATTTAATGCTCTAAGTTCTTATTTTTTTGATTCTGGCCCACGAGAGTTATTTGTTTCGATCTCTATCTTTCTACCCGTAATAGGTATTGGTATTTATCCGGATTTCGTCCTCTCATTATCAGGTGAGAAGGTCGAAACTATTCTATATAATTATTTTTATAGATAGTTTTCATGAATAAAATATAGATAGTTTTCATGAATAAAACAAAAAATCAAAAAGTAATCCTATGATTTTTAAAAATTGTTCGTTGTACAATGAAAAAAAAAAGAAAGAAGTCTTTTTTCTTCTCTTAAGTTTAAGTTAAGTAAAAAAATAAGTTAAGTAAAAAAGGGTAAAAGAATTAAATTGAATTTTAATCAGACATTTTTGGCTTTTGTTAGAACCTTTTGAATCACTCCACTACTTGATTCAAAAGGTTCTTGACAGCTTACAATAAGTTTTCTTATATATACGCTGTCCTCCGTTAGGATTTGTTAGGTTTAGCCTCTTTAGTCAATTCAATTAGATGTTAATGTAAATGAACCATAACTATGTAAACCTATTCCCAATAGATTGACCCCAAAATAGCATATCCAAATTATAAGAAATCCCATAGAAGCCACAAGTGCGGAATTTACACCTTCAAAATTTTTATTTGTTCGGGTATGTAAATAAATCGCGAATACGGTCCAAGTAATAAATGCCCAAGTTTCCTTTGGGTCCCAATTCCAATACGATCCCCACGCCTCATTAGCCCATACGGCTCCTGAAAGAATTCCTATGGTTAAAAAGACAAACCCGAGACTAATAATACGATAACTCCAACAATCCAATTGTTGAGTCAATTGATACCTGTAATAATTTTTAGAAGAAAGAAAATCAGTGTTTAGTAAAACATTGCTTCTTTCATTCATGTATTGGATTTCGCCAAACGAAAATGACTGATTTAATAAATTATTGTTTTTACCAATAATCTTTATGGCTTTTCGAAATGTAATGACTAGAAGAGCTACTGATAATAATGATCCGCATAAAAGAGCTGCATAGCCTAATACCATCATACTTACGTGCATCATTAACCACTGGGATTGGAGAGCAGGCGCTAATATTGCGGATTGATGCATTTTGGTTAAAAGACCCGAAGTGGCAAAGCCTTGGGTAAAAATAGCACTTGGTGCGGTTATTGCGCTTAAATTATTTTTACGCTTTTTTTTTTTTAATTTAAAATAGGAAACCATATGAATAAGGGAGAAACCCCATGAAAGAAAGATTAATGATTCATATAAATCACTTAATGGGAAATGTCCTGAATAAACCCAACGGGTGACTAATAATCCTGTTATACAGAAAAAGGTAACTATCATACCCTTTTCTGGTGAATCATATAGTCCGACGACTTCATCTACTAATAAGAATAAGGTTAAAAAATGAATTGTAATTACAATTGAAACGACTGAAAAAGATATATGAGTTAATATATGCTCTAAAGTTGAAAAAATCATAAAAATGATGAAAAAAGCGAGGGTTTCTCGATTTTATGGAATGGAAATCAGGATTAAATTCATTATAGGACTTATTTTATCTCTTTTAGAAGATACTATGCCGCCACTCGGACTCGAACCGAGATGCTCTAGCACTGCTTCCTAAGAGCAGCGTGTCTACCGATTTCACCATAGCGGCTTGCTCGAAATCATAATAACCCATTTTTTATTCAATCGTCGAGATTGAAGGTGAAGGGGTCAATTCAATGTAAAATATAAAATTTTTTAGGAAACATTTAATTTTAATTGATGAATAAAAACTCGTTGAAATAGCAATTTGAAGGTTCAAAAGGAATCTTTATTATTTATCATATCATTTTATTTAATTAGTTCGTCGATAGAGATTTTTTAGTTTGTGTTTTCCTAAAAGAGAACTCCTTTATTGTAACGAAACTAACTAGTTGTAACTTCAATTCATAGATAAAATTCAACAAAGCAAAAAGGGTTCTTTATCATTTTCATTTTTTAATGATTCATTTCTCATTCTTTTGTATGATTTTTATGAATCCATAAAAAAATGTTTATCAATTGAATGAATAAATGAATGAAAGAATATGATTTTTAGAGATCGCAATTTGAGTACCACATCCAACGATTTCAAAAGATTTATGGAATTTGGATAGCTTTGTATTAATCGTTAGGACTTTACGTTTTAAGGATTTATCAAACCAACTAGATATTGGGTTGTACACGTTACGTTATATAAAAAGCGTTTCGATTCCTGTCATAATTGTACCATACCTCAAAAAAGTATTTCTAATTTCTAATTCTAAAAATATATCTTGATTCATCTTCTTATACAAGCATAGGATTTTTTTAGATCACTTAAAATTGATACATTATTTGTATATCCACTAAATTAGAAAGGGGTGTTTTCTCAAGTGGGTTGAAAACAAGGGAAGGATATATAGTAATTCAGAGAAATAATGATTCATAAAGTTACAAAATTTAAACTTAATTTTTAATTTAATGGATTAGTTTCGACAACCCAGTTAAAGCTCTTATGTATGTGCTCCCATATAGTATAAATATCAAAATTATTAATTATTATTATTATTTATTATTCAAAATTCAATATTATAAAAATAACAAATTATTATAACACTAACATAACAAATGGGCGATGGGGAAAATAAGAATCCCCACCCCCGGAAATGAAAAAAAAAAAGATATTCAAAAATTCAAAAAAGAAAACCTTAATTCAAAAAAGAAAACCTTTGTATCTTATTCGAGTTAAACCAATTCAGATTACTCCAAATTTATTTGTCGTACAAAAAAACTTTTTGAATTACCCGTAGAAAGAGATTTCGCTAATGAAAAAGCTTTCAACGCCGCCCAATATCCTTTCTTTTTCCAAACATTTTTTCGAATACGCTTTTTTGATTTAGAAGTACGTTTTTTTGGAACTGCCATTCAAAAAAAAGGTTATTCAATGCTATAGTTGGATGTCAAAGACATCTATTTTTTTTTTTAAACAAAAAAAATGATTGGGCTTTTTATGTCATTATTTATCTATTCCTATAGATTTTTTAGATTATAACTATATATATCCTATACAAATGTTATACAAATTTCATAAAAAAATGAATAGAGATGGGAAAATCACATAAAATGCTTCTATTCTAGAACAAAAAAAACAATATGATATAACCTTTTTTATTTATATTCCATACACTATCCAGCATTCCATACACTGCAAAAAAAAGAAGAATTTTTATTTAATTTATTGGTACCTTTCTTTTTTATATCTCCATTCAAATCTATAGGATATAGGATAGATTAGGATCTATATCTATTATGATATATAAAAAAAATTGATGAAATCAAAAAAACGTAAAAAAAGGTCTTTCCTTTTCTATACTCTGCCTATTTTTTGTCTTCCTACGTTTAGAATTTATCCATCTCCATTTCGAATTTATACATGAAAAATACATCAAAATAAAAAGTCTAAAAAACCGTTTTATCTACCTACGAAAACTTTAATTTTTTTCTATTAATTGGTAATTGGTCAAGATCGAAGAGAGAGTATGCCCAATTTCAATTTTCAATCAAATTCGAATG